TATGTTAATAACCCAATCAATTCTTAGAAAATATCTAGTACTTCCCTCGTTGATAATAGCCAAAAATGTTGGACGTATACTAGTATTTCAATCCCCCGAGTGGCATGAGGATTTGGAAGATTGGAGTAGAGAAATGCATGTTAAATGCACCTATAACGGTGTTCAATTATCAGAAACCGAATTTCCTAAAAATTGGTTAAACGACGGTATTCAGATAAAGATCCTATTTCCTTTCTGTCTGAAACCGTGGCACAGATCTAAGCTACAATCACATCCTAGAGATTCCATGAAAAAGAAAGGTAAAAAAGAAAATTTTTGTTTTTTAACAGTTTGGGGAATGGAAGCTGAATTACCTTTTGGTTCTCCCCGACAACTACCTTCCTTTTTTGAACCTATTTGGAAACAACTTGAAAAAAGACTTATAAAAGTGAAAAAAAAACGTTTTCTAGCCCTACAAATTATAAACGAAAGAGCAAAATGGTTTCGAAAAGTATCAAAAGAAAAAACAAGATGGGTTAGAAAAATAGTTCGATTTATAAAAAGAATAATGAAAGAACTTAAAAAAGTAAGTCTAATTCCATTATTTGGATTGAGGGAAGTATATGAATCGAATACAAAAAAAAAAAAATCACTAATAAGTAATCATATAAATCATGAATCGTCCATTCGAATTAGATCTGCGGATTGGACAAATTATTCACTGACAGAAAAAAAGATGAAAGATCTGGCTGATAAGACAAATACAATCAGAAATCAAATCGAAAAAATAACAAAAGAAAAAAAAAATATATTTATAACTACGTATATAAACATTAGTCCTAACGAAACAAATTGTGATGATAAAAGATTAGAATCATCAAAAAAGATTTGGCAGATATTAAAAAGAAGAAGTGCTCGACTAATGCGCAAATATCACTATTTTTTTTATTTGTTTATTGAAAGGATATACAAAGATATTTTTTTACGTATCATTAATATTCCCAGAATACATGTAAAAATTTTACTTCAATTAAAAAACAAAATAACGGATAATTCCAATGATGAAACAAATAAAAAAGGATTTTATATTGATAAAAAAAATAAAATTTATTTTATTTCGACTATAAAAAAGTTTATTTCTAATATTAGAAATAAAAATTCGCAGATTTTTTGTGACCTTTCTTCGTTGTCACAGGCATATGTATTTTACAAATTATCACAAGCCCAAGTTATCAACAAGCATTACTTGAAATTTTTATTTCAATATCACGGAACAATTCCTTTTATTAAGGATAGAATAAAAAAAGATTTTTTTGGAACACACGGAATATTTCATTTCGAATCAAGGTATAATAAACTTAGCGGTTTTAAAATGAATGAATGGAAAAGCTGGTTAATGGGTAATGATCACTATAAATACAATTTATCTCAGACTAGATGGTCTAGATTAGTACCGAAAAATTGGCGGAATAGAATCAATCAAAATTTTATGGTTCAAAATAAAAACTCAACCAATTTTTATTCATATGAAAAAGACCGATTAATTCATTACAAGAAAGAAAACAATTATGCATATGCAGTAAATTCATTACCGAACCAAAAAGATAAATTAAAAAACTACAAATATGATCTTTTATCAAATAAATATCTGAATTATGAAGATAAGAAAGGTTCATATATTTATGGGTCGCCATTCCAAGTAAACGAGGCAAAAAGGATTTCCTATAATTACAATAATTATAATCCCGAACTTTTTTATTTGCCGAGAGATATAGATCTTGGTAACTATCTACGAGAAGATTCTATTATTGATAGGGATAAAAATCCGGATAGAAAATATTTTGATTGGAAAACTATTAATTTTTGTCTTAGAAAAAAGATCGATATTGAGGAATGGAGAAATAGAGATATTGGGGCCAGCACCAACATTAATAAAAATACTAAGACTCGGACTAATTATTATCAAATAATTGATAAAATGGATAAAAAAAAAATGGATAAGAAAGTGTTTATGAATCCCCCGATTCATAAACAAATCTGCCCAACCAATCAAACAAAAACATTTTTGGACTGGATGGGAATGAATGAAGAAATCCTAAATTGTCCGATATCAAATCTAGAACTTTGGTTTTTACCAGAATTTGTGTCACTTTATAATACATATAAGATTCAACCGTGGATCATACCAATCAATTTACTTCTTTTTAAATTGAATATAAATAAAAACATTAGTAAAAATATCAACGAAAAGAAAAAAAAAGATAGATTATATAATCAAAAAAAATCTCTTGAATTAGAGAATCAAAATCAAGAAGAAAAACAACAGCCAGTCCAAGGAGATCTTGGATCATATGCACAAAATAACAAAAATATTGGATCTGATCCATCGAAAAAAAAAAAAAATGTTAAAGAAGATTATCGGGGATCATACATTCAAAAAAGCAAAAATAAAAATAAATCCATGATAGGAGCGGAACTAGATTTCTTCCTGAAAAGATATTTTCTTTTTCAATTGAAATGGGATAATGCTTTTAATCAAAAAATACTAAATAATATCAAGGTATATTGCCTACTCCTTAGATTGAGAAATCCAAAGGAAATTGCTATATCCTCTATTCAAAGGGACGAAATAAGTTTGGATGTAATGCTGATTCCGAAGTCTACAACTCTTACAAAATTGATAAAAAGGGGACTATTGATTATTGAACCAGCTCGGCTATCCATAAAATGGGACGGACAATTTATCATGTACCAAACCATAGCTATTTCACGGGTGCATAAGAGTAAGCGCCAAACTAATCGAAGATACCAAGAAAAAAGAAATGTTGATAAGAATGGTCTTAATGAATCCATTGCACGACATGAAAATGGGAATAGAAACGAAAATTTTTATGATTTTATTGTTCCTGATAATTTTTTATCTCCTAGACGTCGTAGAGAATTGAGAATTCTCATTTGTTTCAATTCAAGAAATGTCAATGTTGGGGATAGAAATCAAGTATTTTGCAATGGGAACAATGTAAAGCGCTGTGGTCAATTTTTTTATGAGGATAAGCATCTTGATGTAGATACAAATCGATTTATTAAGTTCAAATTATTTCTTTGGCCAAATTATCGATTCGAAGATTTTGCTTGTATGAATCGCTATTGGTTTGATACCAATAATGGTAGTCGTTTCGTTATGTCAAGGATACATATGTATCCACGATTGATAATTAGTTGATGATACATTTACATTACATGGATCAAGCGGCATCTCTGACATGGTATATGAACACAAACAAATATATACAGCCTTATGTTTGTTGTTATATTAGATTATGGTACATGATACTGATTACCTGACCTTGATCTTAGCAATTCTATCTAGTAAGTAATGAGTCGTCATAATCTTCTTATCTTAGGTCAAAATTCTTCTCTTTTGTAGGTTAGAAATTTTTTATCTCTATTTGAATAAAATTGAAAAAAAAATTGTATTGATTATCAATTAAGTGAATTAAAAAAAAAAGAAGTATACGAATAAATCCCGATTATTGTGTATAACAAATTAAAATGACTGGCATTATTATTACTGATTAGTAAAATCTATATTTGTAATGTAAATAAAGAAAAAGGGACGCAGAATTTTTTGTTATGGTTAAAAATTTATTCATTTCAGTTATTTCGCAAGAAGAAAAAAAAGAAAATAGGGGGTCTGTTGAATTTCAAGTATTCAGTTTCACCAATAAGATACGTAGACTTACTTCCCATTTGGAATTGCACAGAAAAGACTATTTATCTCAGAGAGGTCTACGTAAAATTCTGGGAAAACGTCAACGACTCCTGGCTTATTTGTCAAAGAAAAATAGAGTACGCTATAAAGAATTAATTAGTCAATTGGATATTCGGGAGCCAAAAACTCGTTAAGTTCATTTTTTTTTTATTTATAATATTTTTAATAATTAGAATTATAAATATTAATTATTATTTTTAATGAACTTCATTTGGTTTTCAGCAATTCGTGGAATAATGAATCGGGGAAAAAATATATGACTGTACCGACTACAAGAAAAGACCTCATGATAGTCAATATGGGTCCTCAACACCCATCAATGCACGGTGTTCTTCGACTCATCATTACTCTAGATGGGGAAAATGTTATTGACTGTGAACCCGTATTGGGTTATTTACACAGAGGAATGGAAAAAATTGCGGAAAATCGAACAATTATACAATATCTTCCTTATGTAACACGTTGGGATTATTTAGCTACTATGTTTACAGAGGCAATAACGGTAAATGGACCAGAACAGTTGGGAAATATCCAAGTACCGAAAAGAGCGAGCTATATTAGAGTAATTATGCTAGAACTGAGTCGTATAGCTTCTCATTTGTTATGGCTTGGCCCTTTTATGGCAGATATCGGTGCGCAGACCCCTTTCTTCTATATTTTCCGAGAGAGGGAATTGATATATGACCTATTCGAATCTTCCACAGGTATGCGAATGATGCATAATTATTTCCGTATCGGAGGGGTGGCTGCTGATCTACCTTATGGCTGGATAGATAAATGCTTGGATTTCTGTGATTATTTTTTAACAGGGGTTACTGAATATCAAAAGCTTATTACGCGTAATCCTATTTTTTTGGAACGAGTTGAAGGGGTGGGTATTATTAGTGGAGAGGAAGCAATAAATTGGGGTTTATCGGGACCAATGCTACGAGCTTCCGGAATTCCGTGGGATCTTCGTAAAATTGATCATTATGAGTCTTACGACGAATTTGATTGGGAAGTACAATGGCAAAAAGAGGGAGATTCACTAGCCCGTTATTTAGTCCGAATCGGTGAAATGGTGGAATCCATCAAAATTATTCAACAAGCCCTGGAAGGAATTCCCGGAGGGCCCTATGAGAATTTAGAGGTACGGCGTTTTGATAAAACAAAGGATTCTGAATGGAATGATTTTGATTATCGATTCATTAGTAAGAAACCTTCGCCCACTTTTGAATTGTCTAAACAAGAACTTTATGTGAGAGTAGAA